AGGAACTGTTGGTACGTTGTTGAGTCGAAATAAGGAATGCCAATCTTTGATAATTTTATCATCATCCAATTGTTTTCAAATTGGTCTATTCAAAGGTTTGAAATATAACAATGTTACAAAAGAATTGAATCCCATAATTCAAATTATAGATTTGTTGGGTCCCCTGGGTACTATTGTACCTAAAATAGCGAATTTTTATTCATCTTATAATTTATTAACTCATAATCGGATCTTGTTAAATAAATATTTGCTACTTACCAATTTGAAACAGACTTTCCAAGTACTTCAAGTATTTAAATACTGTTTAATGGATGAAAATAGGAGGGTTTATAATCCGGATCCATACCGTAATATCATTTTGAATCCATTCCGTTTGAATTGGTGTTTTCTCCATCACGATTATTGTGAGGAGACACCTACAATAATTCGCCTTGGACAATTTCTTTGTGAAAATATATGTTTATTCAAATACGGGCCACGCATAAAAAAATCCGGGCAAATTGTAATTGTTCATGTTGATTTTTTAGTTATAAGATCCTCTAAGCCCTATTTGGCTACTCCGGGAGCAACTGTTCATGGCCAGTATGGAAAAAGACTTTATGAAGGAGAGCCATTAGTTACATTTATATATGAAAAATCGAGATCTGGTGACATAACGCAGGGTCTTCCAAAAGTGGAACAAGTCTTAGAAGTGCGTTCGATTGAATCAATATCGATGAACCTCGAAAAGAGAGTTGAAAGTTGGAATAAACGTATACCAAGAATTCTTGGAATCCCCTGGGGATTCTTGGTTGGAGCTGAGCTAACCACCATCCAAAGTCATATCTCTTTAGTTAATAAAATCCAAAAGGTTTATCGATCTCAGGGGGTACAGATCCATAATAAACATATAGAGATTATTGTACGTCAAATAACATCAAAAGTGTTGGTTTCAGAAGATGGAATGTCTAATGTTTTTTTACCTGGAGAATTAATCGGATTCTTGCGGGCGGAACGAGCGGGGCGTGCTTTGGACGAAGCGATCAGTTATCGGGCAATCTTATTGGGAATAACGAGAACATCTCTGAATACTCAAAGTTTCATATCTGAAGCGAGTTTTCAAGAAACCGCTCGAGTTTTAGCAAAAGCTGCTTTACGAGGTCGTATTGATTGGTTAAAAGGCCTAAAAGAAAACGTTGTTCTGGGGGGGATTATCCCCGTTGGTACCGGATTCAAAAAATTAGTGCACCATTCAAGGCAAGGCAAAAACATGGAATTGGAAATAAAAAGGAAGAATCTATTTGAGTCAGAAATGATAGATATTTTATTATACCATAGAGAATTTTTTTGTTCTTGTGCCCAAAACAATTTTCACGAGAGATCAGAACAATTATTTATGCGATTTAATGATTCCTAAGAAAAAAGAATGAATCTCTTCTTTTTTCTTTAACTATCTGGAACTGTCTGTCCAATTATTGATTTAATAATCGATAAGTAATTAAAGGAAATTCATGGTTTGGACCGTGTATCTACGTTCAATCCGCAGTATAAAGTTCCGTCGGAACAATTATTATTTATTTTAAGGTACCTTGTCTCTTTGTAAAAAATAAGGAAGTGTGGGGAAAAATGACAAAAAGATATTGGAACATCAATTTGGAAGAGATGATGGAGGCGGGAGTTCATTTTGGTCATGGTACTAGGAAATGGAATCCTAGAATGGCCCCTTACATTTCTGCTAAACGTAAAGGTATTCATATTACAAATCTTATGATAACTGCTCGTTTTTTATCAGAAGCCTGTGATTTAGTTTTTGATGCAGCAAGCAGGGGAAAAAACTTTTTAATCGTCGGTACAAAAAATAAAGCAGCGGATTCAGTAGCATCAGCTGCAATAGGGGCTCGGTGTCATTATGTTAATAAAAAATGGCTCGGTGGTATGTCAACGAATTGGTACACTATGGAAACGAGACTTCATAAGTTCAGGGACTTAAGAGCGGAACAAAAGATGGGGAAATTCAATCGTCTCCCCAAAAGAGATGCAGCAATGTTCAAGAGAAAATTATCTACCTTGCAAACATATCTGGGTGGGATCAAATATATGACGGGGTTGCCTGATATTGTAATCATTCTTGATCAACAAGAAGAATATACGGCTCTTCGAGAATGTGTCATTTTGGGGATTCCGACCATTTGTTTAATCGATACAAATTGCGATCCGGATCTCGCAGATATTTCGATTCCAGCCAACGACGATGCTATAGCTTCAATCCGATTTATTCTTAACAAATTAGTATTCGCAATCTGCGAGGGTCGTTCTAGCTATATGAGAAATCGTTGATTATGATTAAGAATAATAAGATTCATTAATTATTTGGAAACTCGATCGATTTATTGGATCGGTTACTATTCTTTTCTTTCATTTTTAAAAGAGATAAAGATAAAAATTTATGGGTATATTGATATTATGCCCTGTGATTTATCGGTATCCTAAATATTAAATATAGGATTAATGATTAAAGTAGGTGAGTTGATAAAGAGATGGTTGAATCAAAATAATTTATTTTTTAAGTTCGATTTCTGTTAGAGGACAATATGAACGTTATACCATGTTCCATTAAAACACTCAAGGGGTTATACGATATATCAGGTGTAGAGGTAGGCCAACATTTATATTGGCAAATAGGGGGTTTACAAATCCATGCCCAGGTACTTATCACTTCTTGGGTCGTAATTGCTATCTTATTAGGTTCAGTCGTCATAACTGTACGGAATCCACAAACCATTCCGACCGACGGTCAGAATTTCTTCGAATATGTCCTTGAATTTATTCGAGACTTGAGCAAAACTCAGATTGGAGAAGAATATGGTCCTTGGGTTCCCTTTATAGGAACTATGTTCCTATTTATTTTTGTTTCTAACTGGTCAGGTGCTCTTTTACCATGGAAAATCATACAGTTACCTCATGGGGAGTTAGCTGCACCTACGAATGATATAAATACTACTGTTGCTTTAGCTTTACCCACGTCAGTGGCATATTTTTATGCGGGTCTTACCAAAAAAGGATTGGGTTATTTCGGGAAATACATTCAACCAACTCCAATACTTTTACCAATTAACATCCTAGAAGATTTTACAAAACCTTTATCTCTTAGTTTTCGACTTTTCGGAAATATATTGGCTGATGAATTAGTAGTTGTTGTTCTTGTTTCTTTAGTACCTTCAGTAGTTCCTATACCTGTTATGTTTCTTGGATTATTTACAAGCGGTATTCAAGCTCTTATTTTTGCAACTTTAGCCGCGGCTTATATAGGCGAATCCATGGAGGGTCATCATTGACTCGCTTTTGAAATAGTCTTTGTTTAAGCTTATCCTAATTCATGCATGGTTAGTTCAAAAGAATCCCTTAGTTATGGAACATAATAGATACCAAATACATATCTATGACCTAGCTAGTGTCTAGGAGTAAAGGGATAGTGCGGAATTGTCAAAAGGGGGATCAAACTAGATATATGTAATGTCTATAAGTCCAGTTCCTGCGTATGTTTCAAAGAATGAAAATTCTTTTAGAGTCCGATTCAATAGAAATATAAAATACAGGCGGTTTACGTTATGGAAGAAACAAATGTATATGTAATATTAGCTATTCACTAGTTATTATAAGGTATCCCTAATCCCTACTAATATACATATAATTAATGTATAATTAATATACACATAGAAGATTCATATTCTATTTTTTCCTAGTATATTTTTTTCCAGTCCACCCCATTTAGATAGATACCCATATAAGTCCTTCTCTTTTGTCTGTGATTGTGGATTGAATGAAAAACGGATGAACTCGCAGATAGAGAAGAGCCAAAAATGAAGAATTGAAAGAGAGAATGGTTTGAAACAAAAAGATGCAATAACTAGAACCATACGCATATGATTAAAAAAAATTCCATCAGGAGTAGAAACTCAAAGAAAAACGAGATATCTTAGTTACTTCGATCCCATAGATCTTAGTGATAAAAAGTAAGTAATAATTTATTGGTTAAAAATGGGTTGATTGTATCATTAACCATTTCTTTTTTTTTTTATGAGGAACTCACTATGAATCCAATAATTTCTGCCGCTTCCGTTATTGCTGCTGGATTGGCCGTAGGGCTTGCTTCTATTGGACCTGGGGTTGGTCAAGGTACTGCTGCAGGCCAAGCTGTAGAAGGTATTGCGAGACAACCAGAAGCGGAGGGTAAAATACGAGGTACTTTATTGCTTAGTCTAGCTTTTATGGAAGCTTTAACTATTTACGGATTGGTTGTTGCATTAGCGCTTTTATTTGCGAATCCTTTTGTTTAATTTAATCCTAGAAATGTGAAAAAGTACGTACTTTTTTTATTATTAACTCAGACTTGCCGTTTGTTTCTTCGAATTAGATCAACACTTTACTCCTACAATCAATTCAATTACTTATTTGTTGAGACAATGCCCCCGGAAGGACTTATTTGAAGATGAGGAATTAGCAGATCCGCCCGCTTTCTTCCTTCCCGCTCTTAGTTAGTACAATTAAAACTTTTTTTAGGAGGCTTTTTGACAAATTAGATATTTTGCAATTGACGCGATACCTAGGACCTAACCTAATAAGTATCTCTTTTTATTGTAAACTAAAAAAAAATGAAATTTATCAAATTCAATTAATAGATTCAATTTATTCCCATAAAGAAAAGAAAATTTTTAAAATGAATAAAAATGAATTGATCAAAGACGGGCGGGCGAGGTGATACAAAAAGAACTCTGTTCTTTGTTAGTCTTATCTATAAGAAAGAGGAGAGCATATGAAAAATGTAACCGATTTTTTTGTTTCCTTTGGCTATTGGCCATCCGCCGGGAGTTTCGGATTTAATACTGATATTTTAGCAACAAATACAATAAATCTAACTGTAGTGCTTGGCGTATTGATTTTTTTTGGAAAGGGAGTGTGTACGAGTTGTATATTTCAAAAATATAGGTTGGATCCAACCAGCCGCACTTTATTTATGTTAC